AGAATTCTGTTCTGCATCAGAATAACTTTTCAAGATGAAATCCATTGAATGGATTTCATCTTGAAAAGTTATTCTAATTTATTCTTCGGTAAATCAATTATATAATATTCCATTTTTGAAGAATGGCCACTATTTTAATTACATCTTCTATTTTAGCAATTTTCATAAGCTCTTTTGTACTTTTATGAAAAAGATCATATAATGTCAGTATTTTCGCCCTTTGGAGGGACTCAAGGGTCGTGGGATCTAAATGCAACTGCTCTACAAAAATCATTTGTAATTTCATGGCAGTAATTCTTAGTTCAGCCGCCTCCTGAGGAGAGTAGGGTTTTGTGAGAGACGAAAGCATGTTTTTAGTCCGCGTTAGAGAGATGTTCTGATTCTCGTTATTGAAAAAGATAGAAGTTAAATTAACCAAATGGCGGCAGGCTTCCCAAAGTGCTTCTTTGGGTGTATAACTTCCATTCGTCCATATTTCGAGAGTAAGTATCTCTAGTGTTTCCCCAAAGGACTTAATAGAATAATTAATCTTTCTAATTGGCAAGTATAATGGAATTATAGGAAAACCTTTTCTTGGCAGTCGATCTTCTCTCCTTAGACACGATCCCCTAATCCTCTCGACTTTTAATTCAAGACACAACTCGATTGGGAGCGCCAGTGTAGCTATATGTTGTGTATCATCAACAATATCCAACGAAGGCGGTAAGATGATGTCTTTAGAAGTTATGTGTCTAGGACCCTTGACACAAATAGATGCGTCGAAAATATCACTATCACTATCACTGTCGGCAGAATTTTTCAAGACAATTTGTTGCAAATTCGTTAAAAGTTCTGCTACCGATTCTTTAACACCGACTATTCTACTAAAGTCATAGGAGATGTAGTGTGCTGCTATTACATTTACGTGAGTAATACATATTCCTTCCACTTCGCTAAGCAAAGTCTTTCGTAGCGAAATGGCGATCGTCTCGGCTTGACCTTCCCGAAGCGGACACAGAACAAAACGCCCATATTTATAATGTTGGCTAATCTCCTTTGTAGCAACACAACTCCATTGGACAATGTGTTCTATTCGCTTCACTTCGTCTTTTTTCATTAATCCTCCTGTTTTAGATTTTTACAATTTATACGCGTCTTTTTTTTGGAGGTCTGCATCCATTATGTGGTAGAGGGGTTACGTCCATGACGCAATTTAGCCGTATTCCACTTCTCCGAATGGCTCGTAATGCAGAATCTCGTCCGAGACCGGGACCTTTTATTCTGACGTCTGCTTCTTGCATACCCTGATCGATTACTATACTAATAGCATTTGCTGTCGCAGTTTGCGCAGCAAAGGGCGTCCCTCTTCTTGGGCCCCTGAATCCACAAGTACCGGCGGAGGACCATGAAACCACCTGACCCTGGGTATCTGTAACCGTTACAATGGTATTGTTGAAACTTGCTTGAATATTTATTACCCCCTTGGATATTCGAAGACTACTTTTCCGTGAAGTAAAACGCGGAGACTTCCGTGAAGTAAAACGCGGATTTTTCCGTGGAATAAAACGCACATAGTTACGTAAACTAGTTCTTGATATAGGTTTTGCCATATTTTATCATCTCATAAAAATGAGTCAGAGATATATGGATATATCCATTTCGTGTCAAAACAAATCTTTTCTTTTATTTGTGCATTGGGTACGTTGTAGAGTCCCTTTTTTTTTTTAGAAATATTATCCCTGTCTCTGTTTATGCCTAGGGTTGGAGCAAATTACTATAATTCGTCCCCGTCTACGGATCAGTCGACATTTTTCGCAAATTTTACGAACGGAGGCTCTTTTTTTCATAATTTGTTTTTCCTTACCTTAATGAAATTACGAATCTACTCTAGAAAAAAAAAAGAAATCTCTTGAAATTTTGAACCTCAAATTGTATCCCAACGAAAGGAGGATTGATAAATCCAATTAATCGTTCGAATCTTTGTTGCGGGGTTTAGGGTCTATTCTAAAAATTATGCGCCCCCGGGTTGAATCATAACGACTTACTTCAATTTTGACTCTATCGCCTGGTAGTATTCGTATATAACTACGCCGTATCTTTCCAGAAATATAACCTAGGATCAGATCGTCATTATCTAAACGAACTCGAAACATACCATTGCGAAGTGATTCCACTACAAGTCCTTCTAAGATCCATTTTTCATCTTTCATTCTAGATAAACCTCTTTAAGTATCAACTAAAGCTAAAAAAAATAAGAATGATATTAGACAACCCGTCCTTTCTCTTTCCTTCACAAAACAAATAGGAAGTTGCAGATTCAATTTAAATTCGGATACTAGAAGGATTACCATATATAACACAAAATTTCTCCTCCGATTCCTTCTAGTCGAGCCTCTCGGTCTGTCATTATACCTCGAGAGGTAGAAAGGATAACAATACCTATTCCTCCTAAAATCCTGGGAATTTTTTCATAATTGGAATAGATTCGTTGACCGGGTCGACTGATCCGTTTTAAAATAGT